AGTAATTGAATGGTAAAGTTTGATTACCATTAACCTACAGAATAGTTAACGAGTTTTTCGGTTTGATTCATCTCCTATTCATCTCCTAAAGGTGGCTCTCAGCCTGAGTTATATTAAGTTAAGGTGGCCTTAGGCATTAATTACCTATGGTATTTTTATTATTACCTATTGTATTTCTGGTGCTTTTTTATTTTCTAAAGGTGGCCGGGACCTATTATTTCTAGTTGATTTATGAATCAAGGTGGCCATAGGCCCCTATGGTCCAGTGGTTACGACCTCTCTCTTTCACGGAGAAAACGAGGGTTCAAGTCCCTCTGGGGGTATACCAAGACTCAAGACTATAGGAGTGGGATTTTCTATCAAGTGATCTATATTTGTCAAGTCCTTCTAATAGTCTACTCAGTGGGACTTTGTATTTTAGATCAAGTGATATGTATTTGTCAAATCTGCCTGGTAGACGAAAGGAAGTTGATTGTGGAACGTCTAAAATGAATTAGGCGTTGGGTCGATGCCCGAGTGGTTAATGGGGACGGACTGTAAATTCGTTGACAATATGTCTACGCTGGTTCAAATCCAGCTCGGCCCAACAATTTGTCAATCTACTATCAGATGGTAGAACACTCTTGTTCTTAAGAAATACCTGATACGAGAGAATAAAAAAGAATCCAAAATTTCTGCTAGATCTCTTCTTATTTCCCTGGGATTGTAGTTCAATAGGCAAGAGCACCGCCCTGTCAAGGCGGACGTTGCGGGTTCGAGCCCCGTCAGTCCCGACGGATCCAATAAGTACATCAATTCGCCTCTCCATTTTCTGTGAAAGAAGGGACAGAGAGTATAATTGAATTCCGAAGGGGTTTCCCTTCTTTTTTTCAGGATTCTGTCGAACAAAGAACAAACCCTAAACTAAAATGAAAATAAATAAAATAGTGAAGTTGATAGAATATTTCATCTTTTATCCTGCGACTCATCTTTCTCATACTTCTTTGTCTTCCAAATAAATTTAGATCATGAAAATTTAGAACCTAATTCCTCTCTTTTTCCACTTCGCTTGTATTGTTTGTTGGGGTTTTGTAGTTCGGATGCGTGGTTAGATTTCGTTTCGTTTGATGGTTCTATAAGGAAGATCTAGGGTAGGTTATAGAAAAGAAAGAACAGAAAAGAAGGATAAATAAAGTAAAGAAATTTTTGATTGGTCCGGGAATCCAAGATTGGATTCGGTATGGATAAAAGATGTTCGTATGTTATACTATTCAATTCTCGACGACGAATAAATTGAATAGTTCAGATATTGTTATTCATGATATTGATCCGATTCAAGATCATCGATAGGTAATGCATTCATTGAATTGACAGGTGAAAGATTTATCATCTCTATGGGATTAAATCCCGAGTTCTTGTGAAAAAAAAAAAAAAAAACAACAAACGATGATATTATGGAAGTAAATATTCTTGCATTTATTGCTACTGCACTGTTCATTTTAGTTCCTACTGCTTTTCTACTTATAATTTACGTAAAAACAGTCAGTCAAAATGATTAACTTTAAATGACACTTGACTTCTGAATTCTTATCAATAGTTGAAGAAATCAAATGAAAAGTATTCTATTTTTACGTCTTAAATGAAATAAACGGGCTATCATCGGCGGTCTTCTATGAGATCCGAGAGTATGGTAAGTAATAAACAATTTTATTACTTACCATACTCTCTATTAGTGTTATAGTAGTGTATAAAATTGTTTCTAATTCTAATAAAGTTGGTATACTATAATTAGCTTCTATCTTCAATATATGTAGTTATTAATCCATATATGGAATTGACGGAGGACCCAATTCTATTTCTTTTGATACATCTATTTATTCCGATGAATCTGAAATAATTGTTTTACTGTTATAGAATACATTTCTCCACTAGAATCCAATGGAATTTGGAAATGAAGATATTTTGATTTGAAAATGATTTCAATTCAAATCAAAAATGCGTTGCAGAACGATCTATAAAACAATAGATACCGTTTCATTCCTCAACTAAATTAGGAGTGCTTCTAAAGTCCACTTCTTCCCCATACTACGAGTGAAAGGGAAAATGTAAAGACTACCATTAAAGCAGCCCAAGCGAGACTTACTATATCCATGTGAATTATGTCCCTTATCTCTATGATAGAATTATTCCATTATTGCTCACTAATAATAGTAGAATGAATGGTCCAGAGTCAAAAAGGGATTCTGGCCGAACACTATTGATGAACCAATCAAATAAATCCATTTCAAAAATTCCTATATGATTTCTAATCGGGAAAGACTAAACACAAGTAAAATAAACAATAAAATTACAAAGGAATGTTACTAATGGAACATCTAGTAATAAAAAAAGAGGGTCCATTCCTTTTTTCTTGGCCTTCAAAGTAAAAATAGATCAATTGCTATCTATTACAATTTTTTCCTATTTGATCTAATACGTATCCTTTCCCGATTGTATCTCTGAAGGAGTTGAGCGATAGTATATTATACTCTTGATCTTGACGAGGGGTTCAAAAAAAAATATATATATATATATTTCACTTTTTTTCTATAAAAAAGGAAATTATCCATCTCAATCTAATAGTGATTGAATGCCTAAACACTCAGAGATTTTCGCGAGTCTATATATGTAGATTACAGTATAGAAAGAACTTCCCCCAACCAGTAGTTAAATTATCTGCCGGCTATCCAATAAAGACCCAATCAGTAGACATTACATTAGTAGTAGAAAGGAATCGGGAAGTCTTGCTTCGACCATTATAATCTTTCTTTTCATTTTGGATTTAAAGATTTATTTACAAAATACCCAGAACGGATGTTTAGAATCAATCAAGTATTAACAGTCCCCTTATTCTGTTCTGCTGGGTCAAATTTGGTTGAGTTATAGAACAGAATAAGAGATTTCGATTCGTTTGTTGATGAGGCGGCACCCGGATTTGAACTGGGGAAAAAGGATTTGCAGTCCCCCGCCTTACCACTCGGCCATGCCGCCAAAACGATACACAATAGGATCAAAAATTCCCTTTTTGGGTTGGATTACTAAATTTTAGTTTATTGTACTTGCATCCCTTTTTTAATCCTTTTTCTAAATTTAGAAAAATTAGAAAAGAAACCCTTTTTCCCCTTTTGATTTCTACCCCTTCGATTGATTGTATAGTATCTCAAAACACACAATGCCAAAAAGCTTCCCCTCGCTTTTCTATTGAAAAAGAAAATGTATATTTTCACTCAAAAAAACCAAAATTTATGACAAATGGGAACCATTAACTATTCGTTGACTGAGAATTCGTTAATTATTCTTGGATTTGAATCTAAAATTTGGTTTGCCTAATGACATAAGAAAATACAAATTGATACATACTTAATTGATTTTTTTGAATCAAAAATCCTTCTCAATTTACATTATAACAAAAATGATAAGTATATGTAAACCCCAGAACGGAAATTGTTACACAGATACAAAATTGGCTATTTAGAGTATGTTGCCTATCAATAAAAAATAAAGGGAATTTCTTGGAACAAAAAAAGGCCCGGCTGGGTATTGGCCGGGCCAGGCCAAAAGGGCACTTCGAACAAAATAAAAGCAAGAAGGTCTTCTTTATTTCTTTTTCTATTTGGATCTTTCGAGCATCTAAATGGAATTGCTAATTATATAATAACGATAAAGAATGTGAAAGAAATACTTTCTTTAATCCTTACTTGATGTGTAATGTAACATAGTAATTATCTTTTTTAATTGGGAGAGATGGCTGAGTGGACGAAAGCGGCGGATTGCTAATCCGTTGTACGAGTTATTCGTACCGAGGGTTCGAATCCCTCTCTTTCCGTTTCCGTTAATGACTTTCTATTTATTTATTTTTTTTTTTTTCAATTTTAGCAAACCCCTTTTTATTTTTTTTTATAGTAAAATGTGTGGAATAGCTAAAAGAAAATATTAAGAAAATTGTAAAATCAAGCAAGAAAAACAAAAATTTTATTTTATTCTTCACGTCCAGGATTACGTCCTGGATCATTGGATAGGAATCCAAAGATGAAGAGAGAAACAAAGAATATTACTACTGTGTAAACGAAAAGTTTGAGAGTAAGCATTACACAACCTCCAAGATCATTTTTTGAAAAAGCAAAACGAGAAAAGAAAAGATAATAGATCCTCCATTTTTATATCACATATCCTATTTTGACACCAAGAAATGAATTATAGAAATAGAAAAGAATGTTCAGAAATTCAAATGAAGTTGAAATTTTTAATAAGAGTCTTTGATTACCACAAATCACTTTCATACTGACAATTAGATATTGTAAGTGACCCTAAGCTAATAAGGTATGCTAATGCTAATAAGGTATTTCGCCGGAAAAAGGATTAAAATCGGGAAATGGGGCGAGCCAGATTTCTCGCGGCTATCCGAAAATTTCAATGTTTGAATTGAAGGTTCATACTGTCAGACTTATTTGATCTTATCAATTGTTATCATTTTTCTCGAATAAATTATGAATTTTCTAGGATACTGATCTTATCGAAAACTTACAGCAGCTTGCCAAACAAAGGCTAAAAGAAAAAAGAACAGGGGTATGACTGGCATAACATCTACGATTGGATTCAAAAAAGCATAGGCTTCGGGCAATTTGGCGAAGAAAAGACTACTCGGATAAAGGGCAGAATTAAGACAGATCAAACTAAAGATATTAAGCATAACAGACATTTTTTTTTTCGTCGAGATAATTGCATTTTGATTGAGTTATTGATATAAGGAAAAATGAAGAAAGTAGGGTAGACAAAAAAATCCTTCTTTTTCCACTCAATCAAAAACCCTCCTATTCTCAAAGGAGAATAGAAGAAATCATACTTTCATACAATATCTTAATTGAATTATATGTAATGATCAATAAATTCAGTTGAATTCTAGATATACACATGTCAAAATTCTAGCAACGAATCTATAATAAATTCTATTATAATCAATTCTATAAAGGAGAAAGATTTTCTATATATAGTTGGACTGGAATTGACGAACACTTAATACCAATATTATTCTTTATTAGTATTAGTGTCCAATAAAAATAGAAATGGGGCGTAGCCAAGCGGTAAGGCAACGGGTTTTGGTCCCGCTATTCGGAGGTTCGAATCCTTCCGTCCCAGAGCATATCCCCTGTATCCGAATACTTCTTTTTTGTTCAACAAGGTTCTGTTTCAAGGTCTAATATTGGATAGAATATGATTCCTCTTTCTTTTTTTATTTTGAATGATTATTTTCGGAATCATATCTTCATTTTTCACAAACTGAACTAAATCGAGTTCAAATTACATGCAAAAGTAACTAAACCCTTTTGTGATCCAGATAAAGATAAGATGGGACATAGATCTGTAGAAAGATTACTTAACCTCAGGTTAAACAAAATATGAAAATACATATAAAAGAGGAAGTGCTTAGCCTATAGGTATGTATTGTTATCCTATTTGAGTGACAAAAAGTCTTTCCATTTTTGTGAAAAATAATTTGCATCCCTAAATAAAATTTAAATATTTAACAATGAAATTTCTTTTTATTGTTCGATCTATTTAGATTATTTGCTTTACATCCTTGACAATTCCATTCGAAAATAAAATTATCTTTCTTATGATAATCAAATGGAGTCTTTACTGTAAAACTTGACTCAAATAACGATGTAGAAGTAAGAAACTTTTTCAAGTATAAAGATTTGTAATGATTCTTTATGGATTGAATCTTTGGGAAGTTTTGGGAAGTTGGAAGGAATGGGTCAGTCTATCTTATTGAGTCACTTGAAGAGGCAGAGTCAAATAGAAGTTTTTTATTCGTGTGATTTCTATTAGTTCTGTCTGTTAGTTCTGTTAGTTATGTTATTTCTATATTTAGATTTCTGGATATTTCTGTTAGACATTTTTTGAAATAGAGATTTATAGAAAAAGTTCCATTCATACAAAAAAGCCGGGGTCTTGCTAATATTTCTTCAGAAAAATCTTTATTATCTATGTAGATAAGAAAAAATATAAATGACTGTGTCTCTGTACCGACTGAACCAATGACTATTCATGATTCCATAATTGAATCAATTCCATACTGGTTCCAAATTAGAGGAATGTTATGGTAAAACTTCGTTTAAAACGATGTGGTAGAAAGCAACGTGCGACTTGAAGGACACGATCCGGTGTGGATTCTTATTCTTACATCCACCATTTTATATAGGAATGAAGGTGCTCTTGGCTCGACGTCGTTTTTCTATTCTACTAGAAACCTTCTTTTTTTCTTTTTTTTTTTTTTTTTATTGGGTTGTAATGTAAATAGTTCGTGATGGAGCTCGAGTAGAAAGTATTGATTAATTTCTCAGGGGCAAGGATCTAGGGTTAATGCCAATCAATAAATTGGAACAACTTCGTAAGTATATCTTCGATATAGAAATCGAAAGGATCCGATTCGAGCAAATTTTCAATTCAAAAAAATTTGTTGGAACGGCTAAAACTTTTTTGATCCACAGTGTATCGCGCATGAATCAACCATCGGTATGATTCTTTGATAGAAAGAAATAAAAAAAGGGGTATGTTGCTACCATTTTGAAAGGATTAAGAAGCACCGAAGTAATGTCTAAACCCAATGATTTAAAACCAAGATAAAGGATCCCAGAACAAGGAAATACCACTTCAATTGTCTCACGGATCCAAATAAAGAATCCAAAAATATTTGAAATGAGACGAAAAAAGGGGGGGTTAAAGACCACTCAAAAAAAGAAAAATCTTAATTTATTTAAGATATTTGAGAATTATTGAACTTGAGTTATGAGTACAAATGATTTTTTTTTTCAGGAAGGAAGCTAAATAAAAATGACTATGAGTTAAATTATAGACTAATTTATTTTACGGATTCCTTTACTATTTATTCTAATTTTATCCATAGACAAAACTTCGAATCATTTTTGATCGAGCCGTACGAGGAGAAAACTTCTTATACGGTTCTAGGGGGGGGTTCTTTTTCATCTACATCTATCCCGATGAGCCGTCTATCGAATCGTTGCAATTGATGTTCGATCTCGAAGAGAGGGAAGAGATCTTCGGAAAGTGGGTTTTTATGATCCTATCAAGAATCAAACTTATTTAAACGTTCCCGCTATTCTCTATTTCCTTGAAAAAGGCGCTCAGCCTACAGGAACTGTTCAGGATATTTTAAAAAAGGCAGAGGTTTTTAAGGAACTTTGCCCTAATTATACGAAATTCAATTAACTTAAGGAAATAAAAACTAAGGATAGGATAGTGATTTCTATATCATTTTGGATATCTTTTCTATACATCTTTTCTATACTATGTTTTTTTATTTCCTTCTTTTCTTGCTCTATCTTCTTTTCTTGCTCTATTCGTATCTATTTATCATTGCTTTAATAGAATCTTTTTCTAAGGAAACTTTATTTCATGGATCCTTACAAAATAGAAAATGATGGCATTACCTGCAACCTGTAATCGGGTGGGTTTCATTCG